TCGAGTTATTTCTCACTTGAGCTTTTTTCTTTCTATCCGTTTCATATCAATATATCAATAAAAGATATTTTTGTCGTTATAATATAGAATATGGGAGCAATACAATAATAAATAGGTATGAATAAAGCAAGAAAAGGGGGGAGTAGTAAATAGTAGAAGTAGAAAAAAAAATGAGAAAAAGCTAGATATAACTCCCCCCCCTCTATTTTTTTTTTTATTTCATTAATTTCATTTCGTTTGATTAACGCGAAGTTCCTTAAAAATTTCTGCCTTCTTTGAAATATCATGAACAGTTCCTGTAGGTTGAGCGCCTTTTTCAAGGAAATATATAATAGCGGGTACATTTGAATAAGTTTTATTCTTTATCGGATCGTAAAAACCCACTTTCCGAAGATCTCTTCCTTCTCTTCGAGATCGAATATCAATTGCAACAATTCGATAGATGGCTCATTGGGATAGATGTAGATTCCCCCCCCCCCCTAGAAACGTATAGGAGGTTTTCTCCTCATACGGCTCGAGAAAGAATGATTGGAATTTATGTACATGTATATACATGTATATAATGACAAATGGATATATAAAAGCATCAAATCAATTAAACTATGATTTGAGTCGTTTTTTTATTATTACTTCCCCCCAAAAAAATCATTCGTACTCATAACTCAAGTTGGATAATTCTCAAAGGGCTGTAAATAAAATCCTCAGGCATTTCATTTATTGAGCGATCTCTAACCCCTTTTGTTTGTCTCGTTTAGAATCCATTTGGATTCTTCATTCTGATCCAGTTGTTGAGACAATTGAAAATGGTGTTTCCTTGTTCCGGGATCCTTTATCTTTACTTTGAATCATTGGGTTTAGACATTACTTCGGTGATCCTTAATCATTTCAAAATGGCAGCAACATACCTTTTGTGATTTCTTTCTATCGAAGAATCATATGAATGGTTGATTCCCGCGTGATACACTTTTGATCGAAAGAAATAAAATAGTTTTACCAATTCCAACAAATTTTGCCTTTTTGGATTTGAAACTTGTTCGAATTGGGTCCGTCCGATTTCTATATCGAAGATATACTTACGAAGTTGTTCCAACTTATTGATTGGTACTAACCCTAGATCCTTGCTCCTGAAAAATGAGTCAATACTTTCTGCTCGAGCTCCATCATGTACTATTTACAACCCAACAAAAAAATGAGGGTTCTAGTGGAACAGAACAAACGATGTCGAGCCAAGAGCACCTTCATTCCTATATAAAATGGTGGATGTAAGAATCCACAGCTGATCATGTCCTTCAAGTCGCACGTTGCTTTCTACCACATCGTTTCAAACGAAGTTTTACCATAAAATTCCTCTAATTTGGAACCGGTATGAAATTGATTCAATATGGAATCATGAATAGTCATTGGCTCAATGGGTACATAGTAATCTATAGTTTTTTTTTATTTTTCTATATGTACGGGTAGATAGTTTTCTGGAAAATTATCAGCAAGAATTCAATTTAACCCCATATTTTATCGTATGAATGAAACATTTTATTTATTTTATATTCTAAATTTGATAAAGAAAACGACTAAACAAGTTCTTCTTTAATCTACATCTTCAACAGATTGTTCAAGACAAGCACTCATGAAAGATCCAATTCTTTTTTGAACAACTAAATTAAAAACGAAATTAATTGGATTCTGAAACAGAATGAATATAAGTCATTAATGAAATAAGCTAGTCCAATGACCTGGAAAGACCGGAAGTGAATCGATAGGATCGATTCACCAATCTCATACTTCTTCGAGTACCAAGGAATCATTCAAAATGTTGAATTTATAAAATTGACTGCTTCAACATCATTTCATTATTTGAATAATATTTTCCACTAAAGACAAAATTTGATCTCTAATAACAAGTAACAAGTCGTCGGAATCATAACGAAACGAATAGGTAAAAATTGTGAGTGGATATTGCATTAAAGAGGCACAAATTTAATCATCATAGGCGAGAGAAATACATGTTTCTTTTCCAATGGAATCATCAATGATTTAAACCAGAAAGATAGATTCAAAAAAATACAATTTATTTTTTCGTGGGATGGATAGAAAAGATTCCTGTAAGGTAAGGTTTAGGTCGTTATTCTTTTATCTGATTTGATAAAATAAAAATCGGAAGAATAGGAACTTTCCTTATCTATCAGATGGACCAAACAATTGTAACTTGAGGTAGTCACGAATATTCTATTTTAGGTATCACGGATCTTTTTCACCAAAATGGAAACGGCGTTGTCACTAAAATAGAACAATACATACATATACATATAGGCATTGCTTCAATGTTCTACGTATTTTGTTTGACTTCAGGTTCAGTAATATTTCCGTAATCTTTCCATAAATTCCATTTCCATAAAGTCAAGTGAATAGAATATATGAATCTCCCCCTGTCTCAATCGCTACATGGATTTACAATTCTTCATTAGGGCCAGACACAAAATAAAAAAAAATGAGATATATCTGTTACATATTGAACTTGATTCAGTTTGTGATAAAGAAAAGATATAATTCAGATAAGAATTATTAAAAATGATAAACAAGGATCACATTTTATCCAACATTACACCCTTAAATTAAACAGAAGTGAAAGTTCAAAAGAACAATCTTTATTCTGATAGAATTGGTCTGCTCTGGGACGGAAGGATTCGAACCTCCGAATAGCGGGACCAAAACCCGTTGCCTTACCACTTGGCCACGCCCCATTTAGATTTCTATTCGACACTAATAAACACTAATATTGGTATTGGTTGTTCGTCAATTCCAGTCCAAATATCTATGGAATAGGTCAGATTGTTGCTAGGATTTGACACGTGTAGATATAGAATTCAACTTCATTTATTGATCATTACATATAATTCAATTAAGATATTGTATGAAAGTATGATTCCTTCTATTATCCTTTGAAAATAGAAGGATTTTTGATTGGGCGAGTTCAAAGAAAAAGAAGGGTTTTTTGGTCTGCCTTACTTTCTTCATTTTCTCCTTATATCAATAACTCAATCAAAATGCAATTATCTCCACGAACGAAATTTTTGTTATGCTTAATATCTTTAGTTTGATCTGTATCTATCTTAATTCTTACCTTCATTCGAGTAGTTTTTTCTTCGCCAAATTGCCCGAGGCTTACGCTTTTTTCAATCCAATCGTAGATGTTATGCCAGTTATACCTGTGCTCTTTTTTCTCTTAGCCCTTGTTTGGCAAGCTGCTGTAAGTTTTCGATGAGATCTTTAATACTGTCCTACAAATATTCATGATTTATTCGATAAAAAAAAGGATTCTAACAATTGATAAGATCAGATAAATTTTACATTATGAACCTTCGATTCAAACATTGAAATTCTTGGATAGCCGGGAGAAATCTGGATCATCTTATTTCCTCATTCTGACCCTTTCCAGTGAACAAGGACCCTATGTAAGGTCCCCCACAATATCTAATTGTTGGTATGAAAGAGAAAGATCATTTTGGTAATGAAAGAATCTTATTACAAAAGAATTTCTTTAAATTCTTTTCGTTTCTCGAAACCAGTTAATTTCTTGGTGTCAAAAATAGGATATGTGGTATAAAAATGGATAATCTATTCCCTTTTTCCAAAAAAATGATCTTGGAGATTTGTAATGCTTACTCTCAAACTCTTCGTTTACACAGTAGTGATATTCTTTGTTTCTCTCTTCATCTTCGGATTCCTATCTAATGATCCAGGACGTAATCCTGGACGTGAAGAATAAAATAAGGGGTTTATCGTTTTCCTTACTTGATTCCTTTTTTGTTTTTGCATTTTATTCTGATTCTGATTTTATCTATTCCACACCTTTAACTATGATAAAATCAAAGGGGCTCAAGGTTTTTTTTTTTCAAATTAGAAAGAGGAATCTCAAATCATCGGCGGAAACGGAAAGAGAGGGATTCGAACCCTCGGTACGAATAACTCGTACAACGGATTAGCAATCCGACGCTTTAATCCACTCAGCCATCTCCCCCAATTGAAAAAGGATAATTACTATGTTACACATAAAGTAACGATTGAAAAAAGTATTTCTTTATCTTTCTTTATTCTATAGATATATACAAGGATATATACAAATTTTATCAGAAATTCCATTGTTATTTAGATAACAGAATGGCTCGAAAGAGATATTTCTAATAGAATAGAAAGAAAAAAAAAGTAAAGAAATACTTCTTTGATTTCGTCCGAAAGGCCCTTTTATTCCCCCGGCCTGGCATGGTCAGTACCTCGCCGGGCCGTTTCTTGTTCCAATGAATCATAGATCAATAGATCAAATGATTTATCTAATTTGAAAAAAAAAAAATAGAGCTATGAATTCTTGCACAATGCATTTTTATGTTTTGACTTCAACGGTTCTTTCAAGTCATACCTAAAAAACTCCCCGAGCAAAAGAAAAGATAGAACTTTTTTTTAATGAGCCTTCTTTTCCTATCTCATCAAGTCCCCCGGCGAAACACGTCAACACCCCCATTTTCATGATTCTGTTCTGATCCTATTTTGATTACGTCTAATTCCCTTGTTCGACAAATGGTCCATTCATATACAATAATTGTATTAACAAGTTAGCGGGTATAGTTTAGTGGTAAAAGTGTGATTCGTTCTATTAACAACTTAAATAGTTAAGGGGTCTTTCGGTTTGATTCATATTCCGATCCAAAACTTTATTTCTTAAAAGGATTAAATCCTTTACCTCTTAATGAAAGATTCGAGGAAGAATCTAAATTCTCGTGATTTGTATCCAAGGATCAATTATAAATTGAAAAAAAAAAAACAAAATTGGATTATGAAATCGCGAAACAAATTTTTTGTTGAGTTGGATCAAGATCAACACTTCCAATTGAATGAGTATGAGTAAAGGATCCATGGATGAAGATACAAAAATTTTATTTCTAATCGTAACTAAATCTTCAATTTTAAGTTTGTAGAGGGGAGATTGAAGCAAAATAGCTATTAAACGA